GAAGGTTGACTCAAGAATAAATTGGATTATGAGCTCCGTTGTAGAATTCTAACCTAACCATTAAATACGAAGCGGTGGGAACGATGGAACCTGTGACTGCAAAAGATTTTATTGAACAAATGAATCTTACTGATTCACTAGTTGGGATGGCGAAATGAACCAGAAATCAATTCATCTATTCTGAGAAGTCACGAACAAGCGCTACGACTGAAATAGAGATTGCAAGAGTAAATATTCGCCCGCGAAAACTTTCTTTTTTTTTTTGAATTTGAATTGGTAAACTTGGATAAAGGACAAAAGAAAATAAAGATTTATTAGAACCTTAGAAAAAAACTATTATTTATAAAATTTTTTAAAAAAATGTTCTAATATCTATTCAAATTAATTGAAATTCCATTTTGAATCCTTTTATTCGCGAGGAGCTGGATGAGAAGAAACTCTCACGTCCAGTTCTGTAGTAGAGATGGAATTCCGAAACAACCATCAACTATAACCCCAAAAGAACTAGATTCCGTAAACAACATAGAGGAAGAATGAAGGGAAGATCTTATCGAGGTAATCATATTTGTTTCGGTAAATACGCTCTTCAGGCACTTGAACCTGCTTGGATGACATCTAGACAAATCGAAGCAGGTCGACGAGCAATCACACGAAATGCACGCCGTGGTGGAAAAATATGGGTCCGTATATTTCCAGACAAACCAGTTACAGTAAGACCTGCTGAAACACGTATGGGTTCGGGGAAAGGATCCCCTGAATATTGGGTAGCTGTTGTTAAACCGGGGCGAATACTATATGAAATGGGTGGAGTAACCGAAAATCGAGCCAGAAGGGCTATTTTACTAGCAGCATCCAAAATGCCTATACGAACTCAATTTATTATTTCGGGATAAAAATGTAGAACCGACAGAAATGAGTCTTGGGGATGAAACAAAACCGCAGGTTTCTTTTTTTGGACAAACAATATTTCTTTTATTTTCTTTATCCTTTGCATTGGAAGAATAGACTCAAAAATTGATATGATTCAACATCAGACCCATTTAAATGTAGCGGATAACAGCGGGGCTCGAGAATTGATGTGTATTCGAATCATAGGAGCTAGTAATCGTCGCTATGCTTATATTGGTGACGTTATTGTTGCTGTGATCAAAGAAGCAGTCCCAAAAATGCGCCTAGAAAAATCAGAAGTAGTCAGAGCTGTAATTGTCCGTACCTGTAAAGAACTTAAACGTGACAGCGGTATGATAATACGATATGATGACAATGCTGCAGTTGTGATTGATCAAAAAGGAAATCCAAAAGGAAGTCGAATTATTGGTGCAATCCCCGAGGAATTAAAAGAATTCAATTTTACTAAAATAGTTTCATTAGCTCCCGAGGTATTATAAAATAAAATGAGATCGTGATATCTTTGGGGTATTTGAAAGAAATAGATTAAGAACTAGATTAATTCGTAGATTGTGTCTCACGCATATACCTTGAAAAATTCATATTCATAAACCAATAAAAAAAAAAAAGAAAAACATGTTAATTATATCCAATTTTCAGACACCAATAATTTTAGTTCATGATGGGTACAGACACTATTGCTGAGATAATAACCTCTATACAAAATGCTGATATGGCTAGAAAAAGAGTTGTTCGCATAGCATCTACTAATATTACCGAAAATATTGTTAAAATACTTTTCCAAGAAGGTTTTATCGAAAACGTCAGAAAACATCGAGAAAAAAACAAATATTTTTTGGTTGTAACCCTGCGACATAGAAGGAATAGGAAAAGACCCTATAGAAATTTTTTCAATTTAAAACGGATCAGTCGACCCAGCCTACGAATCTATTCTTACTCTCAAGAAATTCCTAGAATTTTAGGTGGGACGGGGATTGTAATTCTTTCTACTTCTCGAGGTATAATGACAGACCGGGAGGCTCGACTAGAAGGAATTGGCGGAGAGGTTTTGTGTTATATATGGTAATCATTTTAATATCCAAATGGGATCCGAAACCTCTTCCTATTTATAAAAAAAAAAAGAAAGAGGGTGAGTTGTCTAATATCGTTTCTCTTCCATTAGTTGATACTTCAAGGGGGCTTTACCTGCAATGACAGAACAAAAATGGATTCACGAAGGTTTAATTACTGAATCGCTTCCCAATGGCATGTTCCGGGTTCAGTTAGATAATGAAGCTCTGGTTCTAGGTTATGTTTCAGGAAAGATCCGGCGTAGTTCTATACGGATACTGCCAGGAGATAAAGTAAAAATTGAAATAAGTCGTTATGATTCAACCAGAGGACGTATAATTTCTCGACTCGACAACGACAACGAAAACGAAAACAAGGATTCGAAAGATTAGCTGGTTTTTATTCAATACGATTCGAGATGCAAAATTTCAAGAAACTTATTTTCTACCAAGAAGTAGATTCAGAATTAAGATAAGGAATGACAAATATGAAAATAAGAGCTTCCGTTCGTAAAATTTGTCAAAAATGTCGACTAATCCGT